CGGTTGTGGTTGTTCAATTCTATCTTTTTTTATTTTTATTCTTTCTTTTCTATTCATCATGCAAAATAGAGGAACCCCTCTTTTGTTATACCATCAGGGTAATGATTCATCAACCTGCTAGTTCTTTTTATGAGGCACAAACGGGAGAATTTATCCTGGAAGCGGAAGAGCTGCTAAAACTGCGTGAAACCCTCACAAGGGTTTATGTACAAAGAACGGACAAACCCTTATGGGTTGTCTCGGAAGACATGGAAAGAGATGTTTTTATGTCAGCAACAGAAGCCCAAGCTTATGGAATTGTTGATGTTGTAGCGGTGGTTGAGTGAAAAGCCCGGATTTTTTCGCGCAAATTCTCGATTTCCTATTTTATATTTTTGCTGAATTTACTAGAAAATTAAATAGAAGTAATTAAAAATCATCAGGTTAGGATCGATCTAAACCAGCCCATTATTTATATGATATGATTCAACATGCCAACTATTAAACAACTTATTAGAAATACAAGACAGCCAATCAGAAATGTCACAAAATCCCCCGCGCTTCGGGGATGCCCTCAGCGTCGAGGAACATGTACTAGGGTGTATGTGCGACTCGTTCAGATCATGAGCTGGGATAAAAGAAAGAAAACCTTTTCTAGTATCAATGATCAGTACCGGGGAATAGGATAGAATAGAAAAAGAAGTCCGTTCAATTCAGTATAAAAAAAAAATCTATCCATTCTATTGTGTATGAAATTTATGGTTTCCATTGGTGCAAATCCAATCACCTCAATTTAAGATAAGAAGCAATTCTCCATTGGTAGCAAATGGTTATCCATTAAGCGGAGAAAATCCTACTTAAAAATAAAAACATAAAACTTAGGCCCCTCTTGCAAGAACGGACTAACAGGGTTAGCTACCCAGCCAACTTTCATAATTAAATACCGTTACTGTGTAAGTAGATCTAATCGTGAAAGACCTATTACTAGATAATTCATGGGTAGAGCCAAAGAATGTGAACTATACAAGTTACCAATAACATTGATTAAATGAAGTAAAGGCTCCGGTGTATAGAGAAAACCTCACCGTTTAAGAAGTAACCATATAAACGAAGGAAGCCACTATTTCTTTATCCATTTATATTTTTTATTTATTATATTTTGATACCTAGTAAAATGAAATTTCTTATTTCGAAGTGAAATGTCTAGAAAAAAGAAAAATAGCGGTCGGGAAGGTTATAGTAGCCAAAGTCATTGGAATTTTTAGTTTATACATTGGAAAAAAGCTTTGTTATTAATAGACTAGGAAAGGTAAAAAGAATAACTGAAAGAAAGGAAATCTATTAGTTATTCGTCAAAGTTTCATTTATTCAATGACCAGAATTAGACGGGGAAATATAGCTCGGAGACGTAGAACAAAAATTCGTTTATTTGCATCAAGCTTTCGAGGGGCTCATTCAAGACTTACTCGAACAATTACTCAACAGAAAATAAGAGCTTTGGTTTCGTCGCATCGGGATAGGGATAAGCAAAAGATAAATTTTCGCCGTTTGTGGATCACTCGAATAAACGCAGTAATTCGTGAAATAGGGGTATCCTATAGTTATAGTAGATTAATACACGACCTATATAAGAAACAGGTGCTTCTTAATCGTAAAATACTTGCACAAATAGCTATATCAAATAAAAATTGTCTTTATATGATTTCCAATGAGATCATAAAAGAAGTACATTGGAAAGAATCCACCGGAATAATTTAAACGGAGTTCCCCGGAGAATGAACTCCGGGAGGGTAAAGTCAAAATAAATATGATAAAAAAATAGTAAAACTGAATGAACACACTCAAAAAAATCTTTATTCTTGCCCGATTCTTTTTTTTTCTTACGACACGATAATTAAATCCATATTTTTCGAACAAAACATCAATCTGCGTTTGAGTTCGGATTTTACTTTTTTTTAGTCAAGTGAAGAAAGAGTAAGCCTATTTATTTCTGGCTCGAAGACCCGCAGTTCTGGTGGTCGACTCGGTTCTTTCAAACTGTTTTTCATTATTAAGAAAAGGTAACAAAGATAAAATACGAGCTTGTTTTATAGCAATAGTAATTAATCGTTGTTGTTTCAAGGTCAATCTATTCACCCGTCTAGATAATATTTTTCCTTGTTCGCTAATAAATCGACTAATTAAACTCATGTTTCTATAATCAATTCGATCCCCCGATTGAATCGGGGGCAAACGCCTACGAAAAGATCGCTTGGATTTAAGAAAAGGCCGCTTGGATTTATCCATGGTTTGTTTAGTTTATTCCTTATCCCGAAAATCCTATTTCGGTCGGATCTAAAATGAATTAGAATAAATAGGATTTGGTTTGTTTATATTTAATTATGTTATATATAGAATATTTAACTATGTTCTATATAGAAATGTCATTTTTACCCTTCCTTGGAAGGGTTACATACAAGTGCTCGATTCGATCTATTTCTTTATCTCCCCATGAATCATATGTTTGTAACAAAATGGACAGAATTTTCTCAATTCCAATCGATTAGGCGTGTTGTGACGATTCTTTTCAGTAATATATCTGGAAATACCCGTTGATACCTTATTAACACCATTTCGAACACAACCGGTACATTCCAAAATAACCGTTATTCGGACATCTTTTCCCTTGGCCATGAACCCCCTTTGGATTTTTGATTTACTCAACTCTTCTATTTTCGATCCGAAACGAAGAAGAAGGAAGGAAGGATAAATAGAAGTTATTAACTTGAAATCCAATTATGAAAACTTTCGCTGCAATCAATATACTAAAAAAATTTCTAAACTTTATTTCAAATTCAAATCACAGTATTTCATTTACATTTAAGTACCTTGTATAAGAGTCTTGTCCTAGATCTAGGCCCCACCCTGTTTATTCTACCTCCATCCCTAGTTAATTTTTGAATTGAATAATTTATTTAATTCAAACTTGAACCCAAGTCTCGAAGCTGTTGAATACACCTTTTCTTTTTTTCTCTTTCCTCCCTCTTATTCTAAAAGGAAAAAAGAGAAAAAGGGGGCAAAGGATTAGTCACAAATATTTAATTGTATCTCGAATCTCCGTTATTTGGTACCGTATCAATAACTAGAATCAAAAAAAGGGGAATGTCAATGCATCTGGGAAAAAACGATTAATCTCTATCAATAGACCTGCTAAAGACCCGAACCATAGAGTACTTAATACCGGTGCCACGGAAAGATATGTTTTTAGATCTCGCATTGAAAAATTTCCTTCCTTCTTTTATTGTAATCTAAAATGGTAATACATAAATGATCAGATGCATATGCAGTTAAGAACCTTGTACACGGAATCCCTAATTCAAATTGAAATGTACAACTATCCAGTAAATAAAATTTTTTCTTAAAACATAAAAAAACGCTCCTCTCTTCCCGAACATTCCCGAAAACTACTCATTTATTTTTACGACAGGTTCCGTTCCGTATTTCATACGTATATAAGACTTTTCTTTTACTATTATTATATGTTAAATGGGACCAAAAAGACGAAATGCCCATATAAATTGTATATATCAATGGAGGAAATAACGATGTGGAAAACAAAACAGGAATTCTATACAATGACACTGTAGACCAATTGGAGGGATGTAGCGCAGCTTGGTAGCGCGTTTGTTTTGGGTACAAAATGTCACAGGTTCAAATCCTGTCATCCCTACCTATTACTTCTTCGTTGAGCAGTAACGAGGGATTAATTAAGATCGATTCCAATATCCAATAATATATATATAATAATATATAATTAAACTGGGGTTAAAAAAGTGTCTTTACAGTCTTCTCTTTTCTGATAAGAAAGCGCTCTTAGTTCAGTTCGGTAGAACGCGGGTCTCCAAAACCCGATGTCGTAGGTTCAAATCCTACAGAGCGTGATTTCATCCTTATTTTTCTTAGATCAAATTAGACTGAAAGAGCTTCACTAACTTGAACCGCAATCTGAATTTGACCTCCTTTGTATTAAATAAAGTAGGAGGTCAATCAAAAAAAGCGATAGTAATTAATCAAAGGTCCGATTGATCACCACGCCTGTATTGTAAATATGCAGTTACGAATAATCCAGCCAAAGTAACAGGAATTAGACCTAACACGATTCCAAATAGAAAAACTTCAATCATTGCAATTTATTTGAAAGGAGAAAAAGGAGGTAATATCTATACCTAAATATTAATCTGAATTACCATGAATCTCAATGACCAAGAATTTGCAATTTATACAGAATCCTATCGAAAGATTTATTTTTATGAATTGTGCATTTCAAATACTAATTTCAGATAAGTCGTATCTTGCTCAGACCAATAAATAGAGCTGAGGTTACCGTTAAAGCCGCTAGTAGAAAACCAAAATAACTAGTTATAGTAGGCATGAAGGAGCTAAATGAAATATGTTCTTTTTGTACATATATGTTTCTAAAAAAGCACTTACCTAAGTTTCCTTTTTCAAAAAAAAAAATAGGGGATATTCAATTGATTAATCTATCATTATAGACGGTACTAACAAAGATAAAGTGACAGGCGTATAAAAACAAATTGATTCATCATTTACCACATCTACCCATCCCGCGATTCCAATCAACCGATTCATTGAGCAACTCTTGGGGGAAAACTTATATAAACTAATAAAAAGAATTGGGCCGTGTAACTTCACTCAAAAATTAAACCTTTTTAATTTTTAAAATGATTATATTCTGGAAGAATAAAAGAAAACTTTTTTATTGTCTCGAATCCTATTTATATTTTTTATATTTTAGAGCCAACGTAAACCTTATAAAAAAGATTACTTTCGTTTTAACTCATTAGATTCCGGAATAGGTTCATTCACTTAATATCTTGAATGAACGAGAAGAAAAAAGTTATCACTCAATCACTCGAAAAAAGAAAATATTTCTTTTGGTCCAACTAGGTTAGTAATTTCTATTATCTTTTATTTTTTACATTCTACATTTTATCTTTCCGTATTCTATTATAAAACCTCGT